TCTTACTATAAATTTCATTTTTGTCGGTATTGATATTGACATGTATAATGGGACTCTATCTTTATTCTCGTCCAATTAGTTAGTTCTTTAAAAGATCTATCAGACTATGGAGTGACTGATTTGATCAGTGAATATTCGATTCTTCCTTAAACTTAGAATCGATTCACAAGAATTCTTCAATTTTGCATATAACATATATGAATCTTTCTTTGATATTTTATTACGTATATGTACGTATATGGGTTCATCCTTTCTAGAGTTTAAATAGAAGGATTCCTCGATCAACGCAGTCAACTCTATTCGTTAGAACAGCTTCCATTGAGTCTCTGCACCTATCCTTTTTTATTCTTGCTTTCTGAACCCTTTATTTGATTTGATTTTGATTTGTTTTCTAAAAACAGGATTTGGCTCAGGATTGCCCATTTTTAATTCCAGGGTTTCTCTGAATTTGAAAGTTATCACTTAGTATGTTTCCATACCAAGGCTCAATCCAATCAAGTCCGTAGCGTCTACCAATTTCGCCATATCCCCTCTTTTTTGTTTTGAGACTAGGATCTCGTTGGGATGCCGTCCCTTTCTTTATGTTCATTTATTCTGGAACCGTTTACGTTGAATTCTTTAGATATGCAAGATATGGATTTCTATATAGAAAAAGTGTCTCTGTCTCCTCCTATTTGTTTGATTTCTTGTCTATTTTCTTTCAGATATCGGAGGACCTTTTTTGTATTTAGTCCAATCAAAAATGATTCTATCATTGATGTATCCGCAATTCAATATGGATGGATATATACCCCATATATATGCGTCTCTTACTCTTTTTTTTACCTCGATATTTGGAATACTCAAACGGTCGATTCTTTTTTCGCCTTATCCCCCGCCCTTTTGAATGAACACAGAGGAATGTCTCAATATCATTCTATTTAATCTGGATTGTATCCTTATCCTTACTTAATCTTTATCCTTATCTTTTCCTTAGGGTCGCCCTTGTATATTGTATAATAAAATTAGAATAGAGAGTTATTCTACTATAATTTTAAGTACTATAACTAATCATTCTATTATAAATTTATAAATAATAATAGTATTTCAATTGAAATTGATTGTTATTGTTATATAGTTAGAACTATTATATATTCTTTATGTTACATAACATAATAGTAGATTCATTATACTATAATGAATTATTAATATGCAATAGCTAAAGTAGTTTACTAAAGTCCTATGCACAATTTATTTTATGCGAGCCCGCTTAGCTCAGAGGTTAGAGCATCGCATTTGTAATGCGATGGTCATCGGTTCGATTCCGATAGCCGGCTTTGTCTATTTGTTCTTTTTTTTTTTTTTTACTTTTATATTACATAATTAATCATAATTAATAAGGCCTCCTTGAAGGAATATTGAAAAGACTTCTTACCCCCTCTCCAAGGAAAGAATCACTGATCCATTATGGCGTAAGAACTTCCAACTATGAATAAAAAATGGATTGGAGCAATTAGATCTCTACCAAACAAATCAGAAAAAGTATATATAACTTCTTATATATATACAAAATTGGATATTGATTGATACAATTCATCTCATTCTTCTTTGTAATACATCAATACATCAGTAGATTTAGCTTCGTTTATGGTTTAGTTCAGTCTTAATTTAGGTTTATTCTGTAATAATTTTTTTCAATAAAATAAGGAGTCTTTATGTCTCGTTACCGAGGGCCTCGTTTCAAAAAAATACGCCGGCTGGGTGTTTTACCGGGACTTACTAGTAAAAGGCCGACACCCGGAAGTGATCTTAGAAATCAATCGCGCTTCGGAAAAAGATCTCAATATCGTATTCGTCTAGAAGAAAAACAAAAATTGCGTTTTCATTATGGTCTGACAGAGAGACAATTACTTAAATACGTTCATATCGCCGGAAAAGCCAAAGGGTCAACAGGCCAGGTTTTACTACAATTACTTGAAATGCGTTTGGATAACATCCTTTTTCGATTAGGTATGGCTTCGACCATTCCTGGAGCCCGACAATTAGTTAACCATAGGCATATTTTGGTTAATGGTCGTATAGTAGATATACCAAGTTATCGATGCAAAGCCCGAGATATTATTACTACAAGGGATGAACAAAAATCCAGAGCTCTGATTCAAAATTATCTTGATTCATCCCCCCATGAGGAATTGCCAAAACATTTGACTCTTCACTCATCCCAATATAAAGGATCAGTCAATCAAATAATAGATAGTAAGTGGGTCGGTTTGAAAATAAATGAGTTGCTAGTCGTAGAATATTATTCCCGCCAGACTTGAACCTAACTAAAATAACAAAAAACAAGGGTTCGGGGAATTTAGCCCCTTTTTGGGGGAGTAAATCGACCTAAGGTAAAGGAGCTTAATCTGGATTTTTCTCCCATTCATGTATCATAAATGGATCGAGGGGATATTGTTATGCCTTGGCTACTATTTCCAATATTTTATGTACCACAGCAATTCAATTCCAATTAGGAATA